CGTATGATTTTGCTTACTATACCCGCTGCTGTAGAATTATAAACTGTATTGTTACTCTTGCTCCCGTCAGGATAAATCTGACCCCTTCCCCTGTTCCCGCCTACGTATATAGGATATTTTAAGAAGTGAACATCTTTCTTAGTAGCGGGGTCAGGGGAAAGAATAGGAAAGGAAATTTCACTATATTTCTGACCGGGGACAGGGCCTATTACAAGAATATTTTTTTTATTAGGGCGATAGCTCTGAAAAGACAAATTTCCTATCTTTTCCTTCATCTCGGGAGAAATACGATCGGGGGGAGCTAATTCAAAACCTTCCGGTAAAATAAGAACAGCCCCTACATTCAAACCCCCCTTTTTACCATTAGCAAGAACTTGTTTCAGTTGCATATCATAAGGAATTCGAACAACCGCCTCAAATACAGTATCAGGAAGTACCGCTTGCGGTACCTCAATATCCACGGGCTTGTTAGCTAAATGACAATTGGCACATACAATACGCCCCGTCGCTTCTCGTGGATTTTCATAACCCTGCTGTGCAAAAATGGGATATGCATTTGAAATGGCCGTCTGAGTTATGATATATATCATGAGCGATACGGAAATAGATCGAGTAATCTGTTCCTTTATCCAAGAAAAAGTATTTATAGTTTCCATGGTTCAATTGTTGATACCAAAATTTCTACAATAGGTGGGGTAAGTCGCTAGTATAGTTCCCTATCCACGATTCTGTTAGTTACTGGAATAATAAAAATTTACTGGTTACTGGACTAATATAGGATGAATCCTGAAGATGGGTAAAAATAGAAAGCATAAATTTTCAACGCTTTGTTTATGTACAACTACAAAGTTGCAAACCTTCGAATTGGATTAGATTAATATGAGTGGATCTGTTATCAGTCATTCATTGAATGATAAATAACTACAAGGAATGATAAATAATTACAAGTGACGGAGATACGCGATTTAAATAACGGAAAATCCAATATTTAAAAACTGTATCAAGAATGACTGGACAAATTGAAACAAGACCCGATATGATTTGATCATTCTGAACAAATCCAAAATCTTTGTAGACAGAGCCAATCAGTAATTCCCAACCGTGGGGTGAATGGAATCCGGTACAAAAATCGGTTAATAAAAGAATACAAAAAGCTTTGACTGTGTCGCTTAGGTTATATAGGAATTCCTGGGCCCAAGAGTTAAGAATACCAAGTTCTTCATTACCCAAAATATAATAACCACTGAGAATAACAAAACAGATTATATTTATTGAGAAGTGAAAAATCGTATGGATACGATCTTCGTTGTGTATCTTGATTAATAGGATCGTTTCTTTTTGTATTCCTAGAGTAAGCTTGTGTAGACGTGTCTCCGAGTATTCTTCGATCATTTCGTCCAAGACGAGGAGTTCCTCTAATTCTATGAATTTTTCTAGAATACCCCTTTCTTGAATATCATTCAAAAAAATTTCGGATTGCCCGGTATTCCACCAATTAGTAACCCAAGATTCCAGACTTTTTTTAAATGAGAGAGAAAGCCACCAAGGAAAAAATACTATAGATACCAGAGGAGTGGATGCTTTCTTTTTTGCCATTTTTTAATCTGTGAATTGTTAATCAACCCACCTCATTCGTCGACTCTATGTGATCGAATCCTTCTTTCACGCATGAGTTCTATACAAGGTATGGAACCTATCAATCTATTTTTTTTGTGATTTTTTGATTAGTCTTTCAATCTCGAAAGACTAGAGAAATCGACTACAAATCAATCCATTTCGAATGAAGAAATACTAAAAAAATAAAGTTTCCCGATATCTCAATTGGACAAATTCGAAACAACTCTCTCCTTTCAATGAATGACTGAAAGAAACGCTTTAAGTAATGAATATTAATCCATTTTTGAGACGAAAGAATCCACAATATCCAATATTTCAAAAAAAAATTCACTGATTGCCCACAGACAGGAATAGTAGAATAATTGAGGGAAAGATATTGCAATACTCAAAGTAGCAAAACAAGCCAGAAATTGGCTAATTATCATTATTAAGAAATATAATTGTTATTTTTCTGTTGGTTATTAAGGAACACAAAAGAAAGGAGAAAATAAAACGTCGAGTGACAAAAATAAAGAATTTCGTTTTGTAGTTGTTCCGCCCGCTTTCGCTCGAATGACCCTTCTGATGAAACTTCACTTAGTTTATGTTATAGAAAAAAAGAGGATTCTTGCATTTTTCCCTCAAAGCACCCATTTACCATTTTGTTTCAAATCAATTGGTACACGCAAGAAATAGGACAATTCAGCAGCTTTTTCTACAATTTCTCGTGTAGTCAAATTCTCATCAGTACGAGTTAAGGGAATGTTCCCCTGGCCCCGGATGTCCATATAAAGGACACGACGGGTATAAATACCCTCTTTAACTTCTATTCTAATGGACTGAATATCTTTTATAAGGAATCGTAGGAATATGCGACGATTTTTTCCAGGAAATCCCCACCGAAAAATGCACACTATGCCTTCCTTTCTATCGAATCGATCATAACCGCTGCCTACATTCCAGAAAATTGTGCACCACAAATAGGAACTAATAAAGAGACCCGCGATTCCGTAGAAAGACATCACGATACCTTGTGGAAAAAAAATGATTTGCTCAGACGGAAAAAAAGATATCAAATTTCTACCAAGATAACTGGAAGTTCCAACCAATAAGAATCCTAATGAACCTAAAAAAAGGATAAAGGCCCAGCAGAAATTACTTAATTTTCGAGACTCCGTTATAAGTTCTATCCGTATATGTTCTGATCGCCAATCCATACTGGATCCGATTGTATTTTATTAGAATTGAGGGAAACCCTCCAATTTATTTGACTTTATCTTTTTTGTTTTGTTTCCGAAGTAACTCTCATCAACTAGCACTAGTTTGATGTGAACCTTTAGGAGTAATTCATCTAATTACTTAGATCTATAAAATAATAACATACCCTTCATATGATCCCACTATACATATAGATCCGAGGACTTTTTATTTCAGCCATCTAGCGATCCTGGTCGATTTGAAAACGGCTAGAATTTTTTTACCCATATATTATTATGTTTCTACAGGTATAAGAGTCCTTTACCTTATGTCTTTATGTTCGGCAGAAATCACATGTTATCTCATATTTCGCTAAATAGATATCTCTATTAGTTATGATGCAAGTCTAAGTTTTTGAAAAAAAAAATAGAAGAGAGGGGGTCCATCAGGTCTAAACAATCTTGTTTTCTTGAACATGAAGATATAAAGAAGCCATTGCAATTGCCGGAAATACTATGCCTACTAAAGGCACAAAAAAAGCGGGAAGGTTCATAGAATGGGTACCTCGATTTATTGTTCGTACCTGTTATTATTATTTATAAAAAAAGATATCTTATAATAATTATTAATAATTATAATTAAGAATTTTCATTATTATTTAACTATAACTATTAATTCATAATTCAATACTTAGTATAGATATAAGTATCTATATATCTATATCCTCACTTAGATATAGATATATAGATACTTAGATCACCAAACAAAATTCCTATTTCCTTTAATTCCGAATAAACTAACTACTCCTTTGCTACAAATAAAAATAATTGAACTTAGCACTCTATTTGGTTTTTTTTTTAATTTTTAGTCAAAGGAAAGAAACCGTGGAGCTTAAATAACTCAGTCAGAACACTTTTTAAAAGATTACGTGGTACGATTAGGTCGAATGCTCCCTTATCAAATAAATTTTCAGTCTCTTGCAAACCTTCGGGTACTGTTATTTTCAACAGTTCTTCAATTACTCTTTTACCCGCAAATGCAATGTAAGCATTGGGTTCGGCAATAATGATATCACCCAACATACCAAAACTGGCCGTCACCCCACCAGTAGTAGGAGATGCAAGGATTGATACATAAAACAACTTTTTATTTGATTGATAATCATATAAAGCAGACGAGATTTTAGCCATTTGCATCAAGCTCACACTTCCTTCTTGCATACGCGCCCCCCCCGAAGCACACACTATAATAAGAGGTAGAAATTGATTGGTAGCGTATTCAATCAAACGGGTGATTTTTTCCCCGACTACGGATCCCATACTGCCCCCTATAAACTCAAAATCCATAACCCCAACTGCTACGGGAATGCCATTTAGTTCGCCTATGCCTGTTTGAACAGCCTCGGGTAATCCCGTCTTTGTTTGATAAGAATCAAGACGATCTTTATAAGGTTCGTCCTCTTCCTCAAATTCATCTTCATTTGATTCATCTTCATTTGATTCATCTGAATCAAGACGATCTTTTTCGTCCTCTTCATCAAATGAAGATGAATCAAAACCAAAAGGATCCTTATCAAAATCAAAAGGATCTTTATAAGGTTCGTCCTCTTCCTCAAATTCATCTGAATCAAATGAAGATGAATCAAGACGATCTTTTTCGTCCTCTTCATCAAATGAAGATGAATCAAAACCAAAAGGATCCTTATAAGGTTTGTCCTCTGAATCAAATGAAGATGAATCAAGACGATCTTTTTCGTCCTCTTCATCAAATAAAGATGAATCCCATTCAATGGGATCTAGAGAGACCATGTCTTCGTCCATAGGATTCCAAGTATCCGGATCGATCAAAAGATCTATTCTATCTGAACTATTCATTTTCAAATGCCACTCACAGTGTTCACAAATATTCATTTTTTCTTTCAAAAATCTCTTATAATTTAATCCATAACAATTGTCGCATAGAACCCACAAATGACTATATTTGCTATATATGTCAGTTTCATCACTATCATTAGAACTATCTTCATCTTGCCCATCGATATCATTAGAACTTTCTTCTAGAGTTAAATCACTATCTTCATCTTGCCCATCGATATCATTAGAACTTTCTTCTAATGTTAAATCACTATCTTGCTCATCGCTATCATTAGAACTTTCTTCTAGAATTAAATCACTATCTTGCGCGGGGGTTCGTATACCCGCCGAACC